TAGATAAGGAATGAGAATGTTCCTTCGATCTATGATACATAAAAAAACCGGATCCAACTCCCATTTATATTACTTATCTTTTTTATTTCTTTTTTTTGTGGTAGTTCGGTTTAAGTCTGACGTGAATAATATTCTACGACTAACAATTCATTTATTTTCAAACCGACCCATTTAGTATCTATTATTTGATTGACTAATCCTTTATATTGAAATGGGTGAAGGGTCAAATGACTTGGCAATTCTTCATGAGGAGATGAATCCAGAGATTTTTGAATCAGACCTCGGGATTTTTGTTCTGTCTTCGCCGTAATAATATCTCGTGGTTTGCAACGATAACTTGGTATATCTACTATATGGCTGTTAACTAAAATATGTCTATGGTTAACTAATTGGCGGGCTGCAGGAATAGTCGAAGCCATACCTAATCGAAAAATTATGTTATCCAAACGCATTTCAAGTAATTGTAGTAAAACTTGACCTGTTGACCCTTTTGCTTTTCCAGCAATACGAACATATTTAAGTAATTGCCGTTCTGTGAGGCCATAATGAAAACGCAACTTTTGCTTTTCTTCTAGACGAATACGATATTGAGATTTTTTCCCCGAACGCGATTGGTTTCTAAGGTCAGTTCCGGCTCTAAGCCCTTTATTAGTCTTAGTTAGTCCTGGTAATGCTCCCAGACGGCGTATTTTTTTGAAACGAGGTCCCCGGTAACGCGACATAAAGACTCCTTATGGTTATTTCAAATTAATTTTATTCTTCTTTTTTTTTCAGTAATTTTTTTCTTTTTTTAACTCTAAACTAAAACGGAACTAAAAGAGAATGAGATTAATTGGATAAATATAAATATACAGACCCCTTTCTAATGTTTATTATACTAATGTCTATTATAGGAAAAGAAAAGGATTCCCTTTCCTGACAGGGTTGTAAGCTCTTATAACTTAAGAAATTTCTAATTTTTGTATTTGGAAGGGGTGGACGATACCCTTTCAACATTCTTTAATTTCAAAGGGGCAGTTTCAATCATGGAAAAGTTTAATAAATAGGAAAAAGCCGGCTATCGGAATCGAACCGATGACCATCGCATTACAAATGTGATGCTCTAACCTCTGAGCTAAGCGGGCTCACATAGTATTCGTTTTCTATGCATAGGAATTCAATAAAATAACAATACACTAAAGTAAAAGTATTGGTATCTTATTTACTAATTAAGATTTCTTATCTAATCAGAATCCAACCCCAATCCTAGATAAAAGAATAGAATATCAAAAAAGAAAATTTTAATTTTATATAACATTTTGGTAACATTTACAATTAATTACACTTCTATTTTAGAAAGATTATTTTGAGATTTATTATAGATTTATATATAATAATATAATATATTATTTCTATTTTATTCTATATTATCTAGGAATGATTCGTTATAACTAATGAGTCGTTCTTCCGCTTTCATTCATAAGGATGTAAGTAGTAAATGCGGAAATTAAGACGACAAAAAAATCGACCGTTCAAGTATGCAAAAGGTTACGGGAAGAGTGATAGATAGATAGATATATATATGTTATATATATCTATATATATTGAATTGCGGATATAGAAATGATAAAATCCTATTTAGTTTTCATTGTACCAAATAAGGGTTTCCTAGAGAGGATTGGTAAGAAATCAAAGAGGAGAATACACTTTTTAGAGATAGTAATCCGTATCTAATCAATTCAGGATCTAATTCACTCAACGGTTCCAGTAGAAATCAAAGAAAGGGCGGAGCGACCTCACAATAAACTACTAATCTAAAAACAAAAGGAGGGGGATATGGCGAAATTGGTAGACGCTACGGACTTAATTGGATTGAGCCTTGGTATGGAAACTTACTAAGTGATAATTTTCAAATTCAGAGAAACCCTGGAATTAATAATAATTAATAATTTAATATAATAATATTTAAAGGGTAATCCTGAGCCAAATCCTATTTTTTGAAAAAGCAAAAAGAAAAGCTCAGAAAGAAAAAGGATAGGTGCAGAGACTCAACGGAAGCTGTTCTAACAAATGGAGTTGATTGCGTTAAGGATGAAGAAGAAGAATAAGGGTATATACAGACTCTATCAAACGATTCACCCACAGCCTGTAGATCTTTTCACGAACGGATTAATCGGACGAGAATAAAGAGAGAGTCCCGTTCTGCATGTCAATGCCGACAACAATGAAATTTATAGTAAGAGGAAAATCCGTCGACTTTAAAAATCATGAGGGTTCAAGTCCCTCTATCCCCAAAAATCCTATTTGACTTTCCCGACCCTTTAGCCTATCCCCCTTTTTGTTTTGTTACGGTTTAAAAATTCCTGATGCACCTGACCAATTCTATATTGTATAGAATTTTTTTAGTTTATAAATAGATCTGGGCAGAAATGCCTTTAATGCCTTTCTCTTATTACATGTTATATATATAACATACGATATATATATATATATACAAATGAACATCTTTGAGAAAAAACCC